GCAGATATATTCGGAATTTAATGTCTGATGACACTTTTTTCGTTAGGGATAGTAATAGGGACAGTTATTCCATATATTTTGATATTGAAAGTAAAAATTTTGAGATTGACAACGATCGTTCTTTTCTAAGTGAACTAAAAAGTTCTTTTTATCAGACTTCTAGTTATATGAATAATGCACCTAAAAGTGACGATACTCGCCATGATCGTTACGTGTATGATACTAATTCTAATTATAGTTGGAATAATCACATTAATAGTTGCATTGACAGTTATCTTCGTTCTCAAATTTGTATTGATAGTTATATTTTAAATAACAGTTACATTTATAGTTACATTTGTGGTGAAAGCAGAAATAGTAGTAAAAGCGAGAGTTCCAATATAAAAACTAGCACAGATAGTAATGATTTAACTATAAGTTCTAATAATTTAAATGTAACTCAAAAATACAGGCATTTGTGGATTCAATGCGAAAATTGTTATGGATTAAATTATAAGAAATTTTTAAAATCAAAAATGAATATTTGTGAACAATGTGGATGTCATTTGAAAATGAGTAGTTTCGATAGAATCGAACTTTCGATTGATCCAGGTACTTGGGATCCTATGAATGAAGACATGGTCTCTCTGGATCCCATTGAATTTCATTCGGAGGAGGAACCTTATAAAGATCGTATTGATTCTTATCAAAAAAATACAGGATTAACTGAGGCTGTTCAAACAGGCACAGGTCAACTAAATGGTATTCCCGTAGCAATTGGTGTTATGGATTTTCAGTTTATGGGGGGTAGTATGGGATCTGTAGTGGGCGAAAAAATCACACGTTTGATCGAGTATGCTACCAATAAATTTTTACCTCTTATTCTAGTGTGTGCTTCCGGAGGAGCACGCATGCAAGAAGGAAGTTTGAGCTTGATGCAAATGGCTAAAATATCTTCCGCTTTATATGATTATCAATCAAATAAAAAGTTATTTTATGTACCAATCCTTACATCCCCTACCACAGGTGGGGTGACGGCTAGTTTTGGTATGTTGGGAGATATCATTATTGCCGAACCCAATGCCTACATTGCATTTGCAGGTAAAAGAGTAATTGAACAAACATTGAATAAGACAGTACCTGAGGATTCACAAGTGGCTGAATATTTATTCCATAAGGGCTTATTCGATCCAATCGTACCGCGTAATCTTTTAAAGGGCGTTATGAGTGAGTTATTTCGTCTACATGCTTTCTTTCCTTTGAATCAAAATTAGATAAAGAGTGAATTCTTTCTCTTTCTTCCGTGAAATTAGTCAAGAGGGTCTTGCATCTTTATATACCGCCCGAAAATAATCCCCCACTAAGAATCCTTTTTGTCGGATCGTATTATTATAACAAATTTTTTTGGAATTTGTAAGAAACCTTTTCTTTATTAAATTTTATTAAATTATAAGACAAGAACAAAATAATAACTATTAATACGAATACTAAAAATAATACGAATAAGAAAAGGTGGATTATCATACATATATTTCATATCGAAACATGTAGAAAGAGGAATAAGTCCATTTATTTACATATTTATTATTTATTGTATTTTATTTATTGTATTTTATTAATTAATATTTAATTATTATATATTTATTAAAACATATACTTATATACTCCTTATTAAGTAAAGTATATATATACTCACTTCGGGATACTAAGTATAATATAATAATTAAAGATAAGGTTAAAATATTAATATAAAACAATAAATATAACAATAAATAACAGGTACAAATATTAAATTATTAAATCGAGGTACCCATTTTATGATAACTCTCAACAGCTTCCCCTCAATTTTTGTGCCTTTAGTGGGCTTAGTTTTTCCGGCAATTGCAATGGCTTCTTTATCTCTTCATGTTCAAAAAAACAAGATTTTTTAGATACGATAGGGACAAATCTTATCTATTTTTTTTTTTTTCAAGACTTACTTACTTGGATCATAACACGGATATCTATTTAGTAGAATATGGTATAACATGTGTCTTCTAACATAAGCTGTTATGTATGTGTAAACATGATAATTATATATGAGTAAATGAATTATAACTATTTTCAAAAGGATCGGGATCGGGTAGAATTTCTGAAATGTAAAGTAAATATATCTATATGTATGTGGATGTCTATAGGAAATCATATGAAAGGGATGTTATTATTTTAGTTTGGATCTAAGTCTAAGCAATTCGATGAATTATTCCTAAAGGTTCACATCATAATAGTGCTGGTTGATGAGAGTTACTTCGGAAACAAAAAAAAGTAAAATAAATTTTATTTTTGTTATTCTCCCAATTCCAATAAAATGCAACTAGGTCTAGTTATACTATGAGTTGGCGATCAGAACGTATATGGATAGAACTTATAGAGGGTTCTCGAAAAACAAGTAATTTCTTATGGGCCTTTATTCTTTTTTTAGGTTCATTGGGTTTTTTATTGGTTGGAACGTCCAGTTATTTTGGTAGGAATTTTATATCTTTATTTCCGTCTCAGGAAATAATTTTTTTTCCACAAGGGATCGTGATGTCTTTCTATGGGATCGCAGGTCTTTTTATTAGCTCATACTTGTGGTGCACAATTTCGTGGAATGTAGGTAGTGGTTATGATCGATTCGATATAAAAGAGGGCGTAGTGTGTATTTTTCGTTGGGGATTTCCTGGAAAAAATCGTCGCATATTCCTCCGATTCCTTATGAAAGACATTCAGTCCATCAGAATAGAAATTAAAGAGGGTGTTTTTGCTCGTCGTGTCCTTTATATGGAAATCAGAGGTCAGGGGGACATTCCCTTGACTCGTACTGATGAGAATTTGACTCCACGAGAAATTGAGCAAAAAGCTGCCGAATTGGCCTATTTCTTGCGTGTACCGATTGAAGTATTTTGAAAAAAGGAACTGAAGAATGAATACTTTGCAAGAGGGAAAAAACTCAAGAATCCTCTTTTTTTTCTATAGCATAACTTAACTTAAGTTTCTTCAGAACGCTTATTCGAGCCAAAGGAAACGTATACGAAACAATCCTAAAACGAAAATGTTTGTGTCCACAATTTTTTTATGCATATGTAAATCCACTTAACTCAATTCAGTAACAAAAGAAGTAAAAAATCTAAATAATAGATTCATCTCATATAATATATCAAAACAAAACATTTCGGAATAAAATAAAGAATTTTTTTTTTCGAAATATTTGAAATTTTAATAGAACGAGAGTTCTTTCGTCTCGAAATCTGACTAATATTAATTTGAAGTGGGCTCTTTCTTATTCTATTTCTGTATTTTTTCTAAATTCAAGGACTAACCACTGTACTGAATCACAAATAAAACCCCGGAAATATATTCATGAGCTCGATGCCTTGTAATATAAGTTATGCTTGATAAAAATATTAGTATCGTATAGAGTCGATGAATGAGGTGAGTTCATTAAAAATTAAAAAATTCACAGACGAAAAAATGGAAAAAAAGAAAGTATTCATTTCCCTTATATATCTTGCATCTATAGTATTTTTGCCTTGGTGGATTTCTCTCTCATTTAATAAAAGTCTGGAATCTTGGGTTACTAATTGGTGGAATACTAGGCAATCCGAAATTTTTTTGAATGATATTCAAGAAAAGGGTATTCTAAAAAAATTCATAGATTTAGAGGAACTCCTCCGTTTGGACGAAATGATAAAGGAATACCCAGAAACACATTTACAAAATCTTCGCATCGAAATCTACAAAGAAACGATCCAATTGATCAAGATGCACAATGAGGAGCGTATCCATACAATTTTACACTTCTCGACAAATATAATCTGTTTCGTTATTCTAAGTGGTTATTCTATTCTAGGTAATGAAGAACTTGTTATTCTTAACTCTTGGGTTCAAGAATTCCTATATAACTTAAGCGACACAATAAAAGCTTTTTCTATTCTTTTATTAACTGATTTATGTATAGGATTCCATTCGCCCCATGGTTGGGAATTAATGATTGGCTCTGTCTACAAAGATTTTGGATTTGCTCATAATGATCAAATTATATCCGGTCTTGTTTCTACTTTTCCAGTCATTTTAGATACAATTTTTAAATATTGGATCTTTCGTTATTTAAATCGTGTATCTCCTTCACTTGTAGTGATTTATCATTCAATGAATGACTGAAAAATGATCGACCGATCCAATTTTAATATTTGTTACTTTGTACATAAGCAAAACATTAAAAATTGTACTTATTCTTTCTACCCATCAAAGGGGATTCCTCCAATATTCCAGTAAAATTATTTCAGTAAATATCAACATTATAGATAGGGAACTATACTAGTGACCTACCTAATTTTATTGTAGAAATTTTCGGGATCAATGATTGGACCATGCAAACTAAAAATACCTTTTCTTGGATAAAGAAAGAGATTACTCGATCCGTTTCCGTATCGCTCATGATATATATAATAACTCAGGCACCCATTTCAAACGCATATCCCATTTTTGCACAGCAGGGTTATGAAAGTCCACGAGAAGCGACTGGCCGTATTGTATGTGCCAATTGCCATTTAGCTAATAAACCTGTGGATATCGAGGTTCCACAAGCGGTACTTCCTGATACTGTATTTGAAGCAGTTGTTCGAATTCCTTATGATCTGCAAGTGAAACAAGTTCTTGCTAATGGTAAAAAAGGAGCTTTGAATGTAGGGGCTGTTCTTATTTTACCCGAGGGGTTTGAATTAGCCCCTCCCGATCGTATTTCGCCCGAGATTAAAGAAAAGATAGGAAATCTGTCTTTTCAGAGCTATCGCCCCACTAAAAAAAATATTCTTGTAATAGGTCCTGTTCCTGGTCAGAAATATAGTGAAATCACCTTTCCTATTCTTTCCCCGGACCCCGCTAGTAAGAAAGATGTTCACTTCTTAAAATATCCCATATACGTAGGCGGGAACAGGGGAAGGGGTCAGATTTATCCCGACGGGAGCAAGAGTAACAATAATGTTTATAATGCTACAGCAGCA